CCATTAATTTCAAAGCTTACATAATCCCTTCCCGAACCAAATATGAATCTTTCGATTCATTTGGCTCTCACGCCCAATTACTTAGAATTATAATAAAGTCTCATATCTTTTGATAAATGTAATGACGGGCCTATCCTCTCTTCTTTGTTCATATTCAACAAATATCTAAATTAATGCCAGATTAAGATATTGAGAGGACTCTTTCTGACAAAAATATGTAATTGTCAGCAAAGTTGTTGCTTTTTTTCTTTTCTTCAAATCCAAAAATTTATTATTTATACATAACACATAGGTCGTCGATTCAGCATTGGATAAAGGGGGCAAAATGCCCATCTTTTTCATTTTTACAATAAGCGTTTCATATCGATAGGAGTGTTCTCTATCGATAAAATATTTATTTTAAACTATCTCTATATTAACATAGTGGTAGAAAGACTACCATGCTGCATCTAAACTTCAAACAGTTTGCTTTAACCATGTTAATGGTCCTACATTATTGGTTGGTAGAGAATCAAAGGGGTTTTACCAACGAATCACGAAATGCTATGATTCTTACATAGAATTTCTTAATTTATTCCGAAGTAATTCGCGAGATCATGTACCCTTCTTTTTCCTTTCTTTCCTAGTTATAACGAAAGGGGGGTACAGCTGGTTGGATCCAGCCTATTCTTGAAATAAACAACTCGCACACACTCCCTTTCCAAAGAAGATCAATACACCAAGCACTACACTTAGATTTATTAGATTTGTTGATAAAATATCGGTATTAAAAAACCCGAAACTCCCGGCAAATGGCCAGTGGCCCAAAGAAAGGAAAGAATCGGTTACATTTTTCATAGGATCTCCTTTTATAGATAGACTACAAAATTGACTAGAGTTCTTTTTGTATCACTTCGCCCCTCGTTTTTATTTATTCTTTTAGTTTCCTTTTTCCTATTTATTTTGAAAAGTATTCGAGTTGTGTGAACTACCAATACTTAGTTTCCCTTGGACTCCGGGCGGGAAAGGATGAAAGCGAGTCGGTATACCAATTCCTCATCCGCAAATCAGCCCTTCCCGTGGGTTATTTTGTCAACGAATAAGTAATTGTAGGAGTGAAATCTTACTATAATTCGAAAAAGCAAATGACAAATCCAAGTCAATAATTTTTATATTTATAAGATTAAACAAAAGGATTCGCAAACAAAAGTGCTAATGCTACAACCAGTCCATAAATTGTTAAAGCTTCCATAAAAGCTAGACTGAGCAATAGAGTACCTCGTATTTTTCCCTCTGCCTCGGGCTGTCTCGCGATACCCTCTACGGCTTGACCCGCAGCAGTTCCTTGACCAACTCCGGGTCCAATAGAAGCAAGCCCTACAGCCAATCCAGCAGCAATAACGGAAGCGGCAGAAATCAGTGGATTCATGATAAATTCCCTCGTACCAAAAAAAGAAAAAAAGAAATAGTTAATGATACAACCAACCAACGAATTATGACTTAATTATTCCGTCACTAGGATTCATCCTATCGAAGTTCCTAGTTACTTCGAGTTAAAGTAGTTGAAGAAATAGAAATAATAGTATTTTTGTTATTGAATCGTCTGAACTACTTCAATATCTATTTTTTAGTTTCTATCCACAAAGTCTTTGTGAATACATACAACTTTCCTTCTTCATTTCTTGGTTCCAAACTGTGAATTGCATTCTTCCATGTTTCTCTTAATTTCATTTGTTTATTCATTCAATTCACAGTCAAAAAGAGACAGAAAGGGAAGGGCTTATATTCGAATCCCCATCTAAATTCATAGAAGTAGGACAAATGAAATATAGCCTTATTTCATATATATCCAGTCAATATCTAATATCACATATACATGCCTTTATTCCATAATGTAAACCAAGCACCCATCTTAGATTCAATCGAATTCGAGAATCAATTGTCGAAACATCTACAGGAGTTTACTTATTTATAGCCATTCAATTACATATACCTAACCTATCCGAACCAACCCATTTTTATGAATTCTGTTTTTTGTAAACTCTTTTCCCCCCTCCCCCTTCTTTATCATTATTCCGCCGGATCCAATTTAAATGGACAAACAAATTGGTTAGTCCAAATCAAATCGTTGCATATAAATATCATTATTAGATTGATCTAAGTTCATGCAATTTGTTATTTATTATATTACTATTTTCATTTGGTCAATCGTTGAATAAAATCAACTGAAACGGGAATCTGTTCGCGATTTTTTTGAATTTGAATAATGCGATAGAAATCTAATATTCATTGAGGGGGGGAGTGGACGAAAGGGGTTTTTAGCAAAAAGATCTTTTCGATCTCTTTCCTTTTTTTACAACCAACCCTCTAATATCAAATATCATAATTTTTTCCATTACCATATCGGCCTAGTTGGATATTCCCTAAGTAAATTATCTTGAGCCGGACCCTGAGGTTTGAAAAAAAAAAAAGATTATTTCAATGATGGCCCTCCATGGATTCACCTATATAAGCCGCGGCT